TTAATCCTATAGGGTTGAATAAAAATTCGATTAACCTTTTGATATAATTGCTATGCTTAGTGTGCGACTCGTTGGTTTTTTTTGAGGGTTAGGATTAGGATTAAAAAAAGACCAGCCCGGTAGTATGAAAACCAACTCATCACTTCGTATTATCTGGATCTAAAGAACCAGTCAAGATATGATAAATCGGTCATATCTATGTAGCAACTGAAATTTCTTTTGAATAAACTTTAATTCCAAGTTTTAAAGAAGAAAGGTGTGGATAAATGGAAGGATGAGAGAAAGAGAGAAAAAGAATATCAATGATATAGAAATCCAATATGTAAGGTCTATGAGTCATCTCATAAAAGACAGTGTAATAAAGCATCAATACTAATTGATTCATCCATAATGAAATATTAAATGAATCTTTTTTATAGAAGAAAAAATCAAGAGCTTCGAGCCAATAAAGACTAAGAAGGTTGACTCAAGAATAAATTGAATTATGAGCTCCGTTGTAGAATTCTGACCTAACCATTAAGTACGAAGCGGTGGGAACGATGGAACCTGTGACTGTAAAAGATTTTATTGAACAAATGAATCTTACTGATTCACTAGTCGGGATGGCGAAATGAACCGGGAATCAATTCATCTATTCTGAGAAGTCACGAACAAGCGCTACCACTGAAATAGAGATTGCAAGAGTAAATATTCGCCCGCGAAAACTTTCTTTTTTTTTTTTGAATTTGAATTGGTAAACTTGGATAAAGGACAAAAGAAAATAAAGATTTATAAAATTATTTATAAAAATGTTCTAATATCTATTCAAATTAATTGAAATTTCATTTTCAATCCTTTTATTCGCGAGGAGCTGGATGAGAAGAAACTCTCACATCCAGTTCTGTAGTAGAGATGGAATTCCGAAACAACCATCAACTATAACCCCAAAAGAACTAGATTCCGTAAACAACATAGAGGAAGAATGAAGGGAAGATCTTATCGAGGTAATCATATTTGTTTCGGTAAATATGCTCTTCAGGCACTTGAACCTGCTTGGATCACATCTAGACAAATCGAAGCAGGTCGACGAGCAATGACACGAAATGCACGCCGTGGTGGAAAAATGTGGGTCCGTATATTTCCAGACAAACCAGTTACAGTAAGACCGGCTGAAACACGTATGGGTTCGGGGAAAGGATCCCCTGAATATTGGGTAGCTGTTGTTAAACCGGGGCGAATACTATATGAAATGGGTGGAGTAACCGAAAATAGAGCCAGAAGGGCTATTTTACTAGCAGCATCCAAAATGCCTATACGAACTCAATTTATTATTTCGGGATAAAAATGTAGAACCGACAGAAATGAGTCTTGGGGATGAAACAAAACCGCAGGTTTCTTTTTTTGGATAAACAATATTTCTTTTATTTTCTTTATCCTTTGCATTGGAAGAATAGACTAAAAAATTGATATGATTCAACATCAGACCCATTTAAATGTAGCGGATAACAGTGGGGCTCGAGAATTGATGTGTATTCGAATCATAGGAGCTAGTAATCGTCGCTATGCTTATATTGGTGACGTTATTGTTGCTGTGATCAAAGAAGCAGTCCCAAAAATGCGCCTAGAAAAATCAGAAATAGTCAGAGCTGTAATTGTCCGTACCTGTAAAGAACTTAAACGTGACAGCGGTATGATAATACGATATGATGACAATGCTGCAGTTGTGATTGATCAAAAAGGAAATCCAAAAGGAAGTCGAATTATTGGTGCAATCCCCGAGGAATTGAAAGAATTCAATTTTACTAAAATAGTTTCATTAGCTCCCGAAGTATTATAAAAAAAAAATGAGATCGTGATATCTTTGGGGTATTTGAAAGAAATAGATTAAGAACTAGATTAATTCGTAGATTGTGTCTCACGCATATACCTTGAAAAATTCATATTCATAAACCAATAAAAAAAAAAAAAAGAAAAACATGTTAATTATATCAGGCACCAATAATTTTAGTTCGTGATGGGTACAGACACTATTGCTGAGATAATAACCTCTATACGAAATGCGGATATGGCTAGAAAAAGAGTTGTTCGCATAACATCTACTAATATTACCGAAAATATTGTTAAAATACTTTTCCAAGAAGATTTTATCGAAAACGTCAGAAAACATCGAGAAAAAAACAAATATTTTTTGGTTGTAACCCTGCGACATAGAAGGAATACGAAAAGACCCTATAGAAATTTTTTAAATTTAAAACGGATCAGTCGACCCAGTCGACGAATCTATTCTTACTCTCAAGAAATTCCTAGAATTTTAGGTGGGACGGGGATTGTAATTCTTTCTACTTCCCGAGGTATAATGACAGACCGGGAGGCTCGACTAGAAGGGATTGGCGGAGAAATTTTGTGTTATATATGGTAATCATTTTAATATATGGGGATAATTTAATATATGGAAACTGATCTTTTTACTATAGGGGATATAGTAACCTTTTTACTATATGAAATTAAAAACCTCTTCCTATTTCTAAAAAAGAAAAAGAAAGAGGATGAGTTGTCTAATATCGTTTCTCCTGCATTAGTTGATACTTCAAGGGGGTCTGGAATGAAAGAACAAAAATGGATTCACGAAGGTTTAATTACTGAATCGCTTTCCAATGGGATGTTCCGGGTTCGGTTAGATAATGAAGATCTGGTTCTAGGTTATGTTTCAGGAAAGATGCGGCGTAAGTCTATACAGATACTGCCAGGAGATAAAGTCAAAATTGAAGTAAGTGTTTATGATTCAACCAGAGGACGTATAATTTCTCGACTCGACAACGACAACAAAAACGAAAACAAGGATTCGAAAGATTAGCTGCTTTTTATTCAATACGATTCGAGATGCAAAATTTCAAGAAACTTATTTTCTACCAAGAAGTAGATTCAGAATTAAGATAAGGAATGACAAATATGAAAATAAGAGCTTCCGTTCGTAAAATTTGTCAAAAATGTCGACTAATCCGTAGGCAGGGGCGCCTTAGAATAATTTGTTCCAACCCGAGACATAAACAAAGACAAGTATAATCAGACACGCTAAAGGGCTCAATGTACAAATAAGGAATCTGTTTTGACATGAAATGGATATATCCATATATTTCTGACTCATATTTATGAGATGATACAATATGGCAAAAGCTATACCGAGAACTGGTTCACGTAGGAATGTACGTATTGGTTCACGCAGGAATGTACGTATTGGTTCACGCAGGAATGTACGTGTTGGTTTACGCAGGAATCGTATTAGTTTCCGTAAGATTGTACGTAGAATATCAAAGGGAGTTATTCATGTTCAAGCAAGTTTCCATAATACCATTGTCACGGTTTCAGATCTATGGGGTCGGGTGGTTTCCTGGTCCTCGGCCGGTACTTGTGGATTCAAGGGTACGAGAAAGGGGACACCCTTTGCCGCTCAAACTGCAACAGAAGATGCTATTGGTCCAGTAATAGATCAAGGTATGCAACGAGCAGGAGTCATGATAAAAGGTGCGGGTCTCGGAAGAGACGCAGCATTACAAGTTATTCGTCGAAGTGGTATACGATTCACTTTTGTACAGGATGTAACCCCTATGCCACATAATGGCTGTAGACCTCCGAAAAAAAAACGTTAAGTAGAAATGAACAGTGAAGAAATTTCAAGAGAAACAAGAGAAATAAATAATTCAATCAAATAAAATAATATTACTATGATTCGAGAGAAAGTAACAGTATCTACTCGGACACTACAGTGGAAGTGTGTTGAATCAAGAACAGACCATAAACGTCTTTGTTATGGGCGCTTTATTCTGGCTCCACTTAGGAAAGGCCAAGCCGACACAATAGGCATTATGATACGAAGAGTTTTGCTTGGAGAAATAGACGGAACATGTATCACACGTGTAAAATCTGAGAACGTCCCTCATGAATATTGTGCTATACCGGGTATTCAAGAATCGCTCTATGATATTGTAATGAATTTGAAAGAAATTGTATTGAGAAGTAATCTATATGGAACTTCTGACGCGTCTATTTGTGTCAGGGGTCCTGGATATGTAACTGCTCAAGATATCATCTTACCCCCTTATGTAGAAATCGTTGACAATACACAACATATAGCTAGCTTGACAGAACCAATCGATTTGTGTATTCGATTAGAAATCGAGAGAAATCGCGGATATCTTAGAAAAATGCCACCTACCTTGCGAGATGGAAGTTATCCTATATATGCTGTATTCATGCCTGTTCGAGATGTGAATCATAGTATTCATTCCTATAGGAATGGGAATGAAAACCAAGAGATACTCTTTCTCGAAATATGGACAAATGGGAGTTTAACTCCGAAAGAAGCACTTCAGGAAGCCTCCCGGAATTTGATTGATTTATTTATTCCCCTTTTACATAAGGAAGAAGAAAACTTAGCTTTAGAGGACAATCAACACACGGTTCCTTTATCCCCTTTTACTTTTCACGATAAATTGGATAAACTCAGAAAAAACAAAAAAAAAATAGCATTGAAATCGATTTTTATTGATCAATCCGAATTGTCTCCCAGAGTCTATAATTGCCTCAAAAGGTCCAATATATATACATTATTCGACCTGTTGAATAAGAGTCAAGAAGATCTTATGAAAATTGAACATTTTTGCCTAGAAGATGCAAAACAGATATTGGGCATTATAGAAAAATATTTCGCAATTGATTTACCAAAAAAGAAGTTTTAAATCTATTGGATTTTTTCGTCTTTTTGTAATTAAAAAATAGGTTTTGAAGCTGTAGCACAATTCATATATTCGAAATATTCGAAAGAAATTCAGAATTTTATTGAATAGATGTATCTAGGGAGAATTCGACTATTCCCTCCCTAGATACACACGTCATGTTATTTCACAATTGAATCAATTTAAAAAAGACCTAAAGTTAGGGATTTATCAATAGGTAATGTTGCACCAATACCCAACCAAAGAGCGACTGTGGTACCAATCAAAAAGACGGTTGTCGCCACTGGA